AATGAATTGCTTTCTAGATGATCCTTCTAGAAGAAGGTGATTCTAACAATCTTTCTAGTTACTTCGTTCTCTATTTCTATTTGAGAGGATCCTAAGGAAAAGGATTTTGTTTCCACCGAGCTAAAACAATATGGCGATGTCTCTAGTAAACCAAAGACATCGTTGAATAGCTATTTTGCTTCAATTTCTTTCTTTAGACATCCAAAAAAAAATGGAAGATTTAGTTACGATTGGAAATTGACTTTTTATCTTCAGCCATGGATCCTTTACTCATACTTATTCAATTGGAAGTCTTGATCCAATTCAAAAATTATGTTTCGCAATTTCATAATCCAACTTTTCAATTTATAAGTGACTCATGGATACAAATCACGAGAATGTGTATTTTTTTCTCGACTTTATCATTGAGAGGTAAAGGATTAAATCTTTTTAAGAAATAAAGTTTTTGATCGGAATATGAATAAAACCGAAAGACCCTTTAACTATTAAAGGACTAATAGAACGAATCACACTTTTACCACTAAACTATACCCGCTACAATATGATTATTGTATACAAATGGAGCTTTTGTCGAACAAGATAATTGAGCATGATCAAGATAGGATCATCAAAGAATCATCAAACTTGGAGTGTTGAACTTTTTCGTGGGTAGATAAAAATTTAATGAGATTCGGAAAAGAGGCTTCATTTAATTGAAATTAAATAACTAAAGTTTTCTTTTTTGCTGAAAGAAGATAGATACGGATCGAAAAAAACACTACAATCATAACAGAAAAATGCATTGTCCAGAATCTATAGTTTCTTTTTTAGTTCGGAAAATGAAATAAAATATAACAAGAAAAAAAATGGAAACAGTTTTTATTCTTTTTGTTGTTGCTTGAATATAAAATATTCAATTGAATATAATAAAAAAAACAAATATTTGTGTTTTCAAATCAGATATCAGATAAATCATTATTTATCTATAATTCGTTAGAACAAAAAAAAAAGGCCCGGCTAGGTACTGACCAGGCCAGGCCATCAGAATAACAAGGGCCTTTCGAACAAAATCAACACAAGGAGGTCTTCCTTATTTTTCTTTAGTTCGATTAGTGGCGGGCTCGAGCCCTCTTTTAGTTTAGAATAGAGAAAAAAGAGAGAGAAAGACTCCTTACATTATGTGTAATGTAGTAATTATCTTTTGCAATTGGGAGAGATGGCTGAGTGGACTAAAGCGTCGGATTGCTAATCCGTTGTACGAGTTATTTGTACCGAGGGTTCGAATCCCTCTCTTTCCGTTTCCGTTAATGACTTGCTTTATTTTATTTTTCAATTTTGAAAATCTTAGTTAAGCGTGTGGAATAGATAAAATCCTAAGAAAATTTGAAAATTTCCCAAGGAAAACCCTTTGGATTTTATTCTTCACGTCCAGGATTACGCCCCGGATCATTAGATAGGAATCCAAAGATAAAGAGAGAAACAAAAAATATCACTACGGTATAAACGAAGAGTTTCAGAGTAAGCATTACACAATCTCCAAGATGATTTTTTGGAAAAAAAAAAGAGAATAGATCTTCCATTTTTCTACCACATATCCTATTTTGACACCACGAAATCAGGTTTTTTTTCATGAATTGTCACAAATTCATTTGTTTTTCATTATCAAAAAGTTCTTTCATATCCAAATTCGATATTGTGGGAGACCCTAATGGGGTTAGGGTCTTTCACTGGAAAGGGGGTCAAAAATGAGGAAATGGGGGTAAGCCGGATTTATGGCGACTATCCAAGAATTTCAGTGTGCTAATCTAGGATTCATACTCTAAAACTTATCTGATTTTCTCAATTGTTAGAATTTTTCTTGAAGAAATCATGCATTTTCTAACATATTATTATATTTTCTAAGATATTATTATTTAGGATCTCATCGAAAACTTACAGCAGCTTGCCAAACAAAAGCTAAGAGAAAAAAAAGCACAGGTATGACTGGCATAACATCTACGATTGGATTCAAAAAAGCATACGCTTCAGGCAATTTGCCGAAGAAAAAACTACTCGAATAAAGGGCAGAATTAATACAGATCAAACTAACGATATTAAGCATAACAGACATTTTGTTCTTGGAGATAATTGCATTTTGATTGAGTTTTTGATATAAGGAACAAGGAAGAAAGTAAGTAAGGTAGACAAAAAATCCTTCTTTTTCTTTGAACCCACCCAATCAAAAATCCTCCAATTCTCAAAGGAGAATAGAAGAAATCATACTTTCATACAATATCTTAATTGAATTCTATGTAATGATCAATAAATTAAGTTGAATTCTATATCTATATGTATCAAAATCCTAGTACCAATCTATTCTATAGATATATAGATATTTGGAGATATTTGGACTGGAGTTGACAAACAACCAATACCAATATTATTGTTTCTTAGTGTAGATTAGAAATTGAAATGGGGCGTGGCCAAGTGGTAAGGCAACGGGTTTTGGTCCCGCCATTCGGAGGTTCGAATCCTTCCGTCCCAGTACATATCCATTTTTTTATGCTCCATTATGACTATAGAAAGAAGTAGGTCAGTGGATAGGAGTAAATCCGTATTCATTTTAATATCTGTGTCTGTTCGAATCTCATTAACAAATGATCAAGTTACATATCATATAGAAATATGTTATGGAGCCGATATATTTTCTTTGAATCTCATTTTATTTAGGTATTTCGTGTTTGGCTCTAAGTAAAAATTGGAAATCTACAGAACAATTGAGGCAGGGGTGATTTCCCCTATCACCCTTTTATTCACTTTATGATAAGAGTCGATTATTGTGAAATATTACTTAATCCCATGTTAAACAAAATCTATAAATATATATCATCTAAAATATATAAAATGAGGAAATGTTTCGCTTATATGGTATGTATCGTTCTATTTCAATGACAATAATTTTTCGGTTTTTGTGAAAAAGATTTTTGATACCTTCAATTATTTAAATTCTATATTATAGAATATCTATAACAGTGACAACTCTTCAGTCTATCTGATAGATACGAAAAACCCTCCTTATTTTTTTTTATTTTCGTAATCAGACGAAAAGAATAAAGATTCAAATCTTAATTTAGATCATTTTTTTATCCATCTCATGAAAAAAAATTGGATTTTGTTTTTCTTTTCTTTTATCTATTTAAAATGAAATCAGTGATGAGTCAATTCAAAAAGAAAGACTTATCTTCCTATGAAGATCAAACGTCATGCTTATTGTCCAATTTTCTTCAAATTAAATAATGATGTCTAAATAGGAAACTTTTTCAATTTCAATTAGAACTATTTTTATTAAATATTTTTAATGATTGCTTGTAAGTGGAATCTTTATTTGGTACTTAAAAAGTAGGAAATCGTTTAATCTATCCTGTTGAGTCACTTGAAGATGCAGATTCAAAAAGTTATTTGTTTATATATTTTGATTTCTTGCTCTTATCTATATATTATTTATGTATGTGAAAGATGCTGTCTTGCTAAGACTTTTTCAGAAAAATCGTTTCATATTATCATATATAGAAGAAAAAGCCTAGATTACGATGTCTATGTACAACTGAACCAATGACTATTCATGATTCCATAATTGAATCAATTCCATACCGGTTCCAAATTAGAGGAATATTATGGTAAAACTTCGTTTGAAACGATGTGGTAGAAAGCAACGTGCGACTTGAAGGACATGATCCGTTGTGGATTTTTCCATCCACCATTTTCGATTTATCTAAGGATGAGAGTGCTCTTGGCTCGACATTGTTTGTTCTGTTACACTCGATTTTTTGTTGGGTTGTAAATAGTCCACGATGAAGCTCGAGTAGAAAGGATTAATTCATTTCTCGGGGGCAAGGATCTAGGGTTAATGCCAATTAATCGGAACAACTTCGTAAACGTATCTTCCATATATAGAAATCGAAAGGATCCAATTCGAGCAAGTTTCCAATTCAAAAGCAAGACTTGTTAGAATTTAGCAAACTTTTTCGATTCAAAGTGTATCACACGTGAATCAACTGTCCGTAGGATTCTTTGATAGAAAGAAATCAAAAAAGGGCTATGTTGCTGCCACTTTGAAAGGATTAAGAAGCACCGAAGTAATGTCTAAACCCAATGATTTAAAATAAGGATAAAGGATCTAAGAACAAGGAAAGACCTTTTTAATTGTCTCGATAGTCTCACTAATTGGATCAGACTAAAGAATCCAAATAGAATTTGAAACGAGACAAAAGACAAACAAAACTAAAGGGGTTAAAGACCACTCAATAAATGAAAGTGACTAAAGATTTTTCCTTTGAGCTATTTGAGAGTTATGCAACTTGAGTTATGAGTACGAATGGTTTCTTTTTCATTTTCAGGAAGGAAAAAAGACTGAAATTAGAGTCTAATTGATTTTCTAGGCCCATTTGTCATTTAATTTATTAGAATTGCATACATAGACAAAACTTCAAAACAAATCATTTTTCTCGAGCCGTACGAGGAGAAAACTTCCTATACGGTTCTAGGGGGGGTGTTGGTCATCTACATCTATCCCAATGAGCCGTCTATCGAATCGTTGCAATTGATGTTCGATCCCGAAGAGAAGGAAAAGATCTTAGAAAAGTGGGGTTTTATGATCCAATGAAGAATCAAACTTATTTAAACGTTCCTCTTATTCTATATTTCCTTGAAAAAGGTGCTCAACCCACAGGAACTGTTCAGAATCTTTTAAAGAAAGCGGAAGTTTTTAAGTAACTTCCGTCTAATCAAACGAAATTCAATTAAAGAAAGACTAAGGGGGGGGGTAGCAACTTGTATATAACTTTGTATAATTTTGCTCGACTTGTTTTTTGATTCCCCCCCCCTACTGCTGTAATTGTTTCCGTTGAATCCGATATCTAGAACGACAAAACCTTAGTTTATTGATTTTCTAAATAGCAAATTCGGACATTTCCTTCAATTGTGTGGTTTTCATTGGAACTCGACTAACCAACAAGGAATCCACTTTGCTTATTCCACTTAGA